TTTTATTTAAGAAGCTTATGGCATTGGTTACTTTTTTATTCAATTTCCTTATGGCATTGGTTACTTATTTATTTAAGAAGCTTATGGCATTGGTTACTTTTTTATTTAAGAAGTTTATGGTATTGGTTACTTATTTATTCAATTGACTTATGGCATTGGTTACTTTATTATATTATAAGAAGCTTATGGCATTGGTAAGTTCAGTTTAATTATTATACGAATTATAGAATTCATTATAGAATTGAATTAATATGAGCAAGAGGATTTCTCTTGCTTTTGGCAGGCATCCCCTACTACTGGGGGGGCCTACTGGGCTATTAGCTCAGTGGTAGAGCGCGCCCCTGATAACTGCGTCGTTGTGCCTGGGCTGTGAAGGCTATCAGCCACATGGATAGTTCAATGTGCTCATCAACGCCTGACCCAAAGATGTGGATCATCCAAGGCACATTAGCATGGCGTACTCCTTCTGTTCGAACCAGGGTTGAAAACTGACTTTTTTTTACCAGGAGGATAGATGAGGTGATTAAGGTGAGATCGAATGTAGATCAAATTTTCTATTAATTCGTGGGATCTGGGCGGTCCTGGGCAGCCATGTATTTTGGCTACTTTTTCTCGAGAATCCATGCATATCTTATCAGTGTATGGAAGGCTATCTCTCGAGCACAGGCTGAAGTTCTTATTATTAAGCCTAAATGTTGAAAAAAACACCTAACAACACATCTTCACAGACCAAGAACTACGAGATCACCTTTTATTCTAGGGTGACGGAGGGATCATATCATTTGAATTCATGCTTTTTTCTTTGCGTAGGATGCGGGAAATATAGTCAGTATAGGTCCGGCCGGGATACTTTTTCTTTCTAAACCTAAAATAGTGGATAGTTAAATACTTGCTCGGTCTTCGACTCGTTCAATTACTTACTATGAACAATTTCCGGATCAGTAGATTAGGGAATCGTTATTCGTCTCCTAATAAACGATGAAAAAAGCAGGATCGAAAAAGGATCTTGGAGTGTCTGGGATTGGGTTAGGAGGATCTTATTAATACCTCCTTTTCTCTTCTCATCCAAATTTTGACTTCTTTATCTTGCCGTTGGTGAAGAAAAAGGAAGGATAGCAAGTACACTTGGAGAGCGCAGTACAGCGGAAAATTGTATGCTGTGTTCGGGAAGGATGAGTCGCTCCTGAATGAAGAGAGAACTTATTCTCATCGAATCATAGGTGCGATTATTTACTTCACGGGCGAGGTCTCTGGTTCAAGCCCAGGATAGCCCACCCATTATGCGCTATGTAGTAGGATTGTTGTCTGCTTCATTTGATATCTGCGGGGATATAGCTCAGTTGGTAGAGCTCCGCTCTTGCAATCGGGTCGTTGCGATTACGGGTTGGATGTCTGATTGTTTAGGCGGTAATGATAGTATTTTTACCTGAACCAGTGGCTCACTTTTTATCAGTAATGGGAGAAAGGACCGTAACATGCCACTAAAAAACTCTATTAAGACGAAGATAGACTGTCAAGAATGTAGAGAAGGTAGGGTGGGTAGTTGGTTAGATCTAGTATGGATCGTACATGGTCCATAGTTGGAGTTGGCGGCTCTCCTAGGGATCTTTCTTATAGGATCCTCGGGGAAGAGGATCAAGTTGGCCCTTGCGAACAACTTGATGTACTATCTCCCTTCAACCCTTTTTAGCCCAAAAAAACGGGGGCAGAAGGAAAAGTCATGCCATGGACCGACCCCATCATCTCCACCCCGTAGGAACTACGAGATCGCTCCAAGGATGCTTTCGTCATCCAGGGGTCACAGACCGACCACAAACCCTGATTTGAGAAGTGGAACGCATTAGCTGTCCCTTCTGATTGGGCAGAAAGGGTCGGAGAAGGGCAATCTTTTTAAGATAAGACCAAAGATGGAAAAAAGAAGAGCTTTTTGTTCCTGGTTCTTCCGGAGTTTGAATTCTTAAGAACTTCAAGAATTCCTAGGGTCAACAACTTATTGCTTTTGGGAGGAGTTGCTCTTTGGAGAGCACAGTACAATGAAAATTGTGAGCTGTGTTCGGGGGGAAGGCTATTGTCGATTGTTGACCTTCTATGGTAGACTTAATCAAGAGGGTTCAATAGACAGTGGTTGACCCTGTGGCGGATGCCAGCGGTTCGAGTCCGCTTATCTCCACCCCGTGATGATTCTGCGGAGCAGATCAGTCATAATCGGCAGTTTTATCTATGATTTATTTTATCGTTCATGGACGTTGATAAGATGCTTTCATGTCTTTAATATTAGTAGCTCCTTAAGACGGCCTTGAGCGGCAAGGTTCAAAAAACTAAGGGCGTACGGTGGATACCTAGGCACCCAGAGACGAAGAAGGGCGTGTTAATCGACGAAATGCTTCGGGGAGTGGAAATTGAGCATAGATCCGGAGATTCCCGAATAGGTTAACCTTTTTAACTATCTGTTGAATCCATAGGCAGACAAGGGACAACCTGGCGAACTGAAACATCTTAG